AAGGAATAATGGAATAATTCCTTCATATTTATAGAGATAGGGGACATAACTCACATGGATATAGTAAGTCTCGCTTGGGCTGCTTTAATGGTAGTCTTTACATTTTCCCTTTCACTCGTAGTGTGGGGAAGAAGTGGACTTTAGAAGTACTACTAATTGAGTTGAGGAATCAAACTGTATCAATTGTTTTATAGATCGTTCTGCAACGCGTTTTGAACTATTTAAAATCAAAATATCTGACTTTCCAATTCCATTGGAGTCCAATGGAGTAATGTATGATAGGAATCATACTCTTTCAATCAAATAAATATTTCAATGATTCCCATGTTTGTATTTCGAAAGGAAAGGGATCCAGATGATTGGAAATTTTTTCCAATCTAATTCTTCTGAAATTTTCTATTTCAATTATAGGGGCTCTTACTATCCTTATAGATTAGATGGATACTGAGGAAGACCGGACCTTTTTTCGATCCCTCTTTACTCTTCAAAGAAGAAGTCGTTTTTTTAAGTGTATACGCACTTTCTATGAGAAATGATATAGACATAGTGGTTGTCTAACGAGAGACTATGCAATAATAAGATCTTGCCTCGGACGAGTCACATATTGCACATTTACCGCTGGGTTTCTAATTTTAGAAAGGAGATTTTTGCTTTATCGACTTATTTCATATCATGGTTCGGGCGTTAAAAATCGGTGAGGTTTACTCTTCCTTTTCGAAATCCGAAGAAGTGCCCGTGGGCCTCCTGTCAATAGTTAAATCAATTATTTCTTCGGAATACTAAAAAAAAGATTACTACGCGATTTTAGTAATCTATATGCCCATATCGTTTTTCAATCATTGATTCTTTTCATAAATACCGATATTCAGATTGGAAATCATAAAAAATCTAGTAATTCGAATCATAATTAGAATCATAAGATAAGAGTTAAGACGATTATTTCAAATTGATCGGAACAAGTAGATGTAGCAAATAAATAAAATTGGGTGCTATGTCAATTCCATACAATATAGCGAATTGATATACACATATATGAAGAGAATATTGTAGATTGATCTATATAAAATGAAGCCTCTATCTTTATTCTAGAGTAGAACTTTATAGACTAAGAGATAGATAGTATGGTAAGAAAGAAAGATTCATCTATTTCTTTCTTACCATACTATCGAATTCATAAAATACTGCCGATTATAGTCCGCTCATTTCATTTAAGACGCGAAATTGGAATCCTTTTCATTTTACTTCGTCCATTTTTGATAAGAACTCAGAAGGAAAGTTTCATTCAAATTCATTTGAAAATTTAATTGAATTAATCATTTTGACTGACTGTTTTTACGTAAATGATAAGTAGAAAAGCGGTAGGAACTAGAATGAATAGTGCAGTAGCAATAAATGCAAGAATATTTACTTCCATAATCTCATCGGTTTTTTTACTTCGCAATAACTCGGGATTTAATCCCATAGAGATGATAAATCTTTCGCCTGTAAATTCAATGAATGAATTACCTCTCGACGATCTTGAATCGGATCAATATCATGAATAACAATATCTGAGCTATCAAATCAATTCGTCGTCGAGACTTGAATAGTATAACATAGGAAGTTTTTTTATCCATACCGAATCCAAACTTGGGTTCCTGACCCAATCAATCCAAAATTCCTTTATTTATCATTTGTTTCCCTTCTTTTTTCTATAACCTACCTTACGTCTTCCTTGTACAATTATCTGATGAAGTATCATCAGATTGCCCTTCCACTTCGATTAGTCACATAGTTACAAACCCAAACAAACAAGAAAAGCGAAATGGAAAAAAAAGAGTTAAGTTCTAAACTCCTTGTGATTTTTTGGAAGACGAAGACAAAGAAGTTTGATAAAGATGAGGCCGGTATAAAAGATCTAATATCACTATTTTAGGGTTTGTTATTTCTTCGATGGGACCTTAAAAAAAAATGGAAAAATAGGAAAGAAAAAAAGCCCCTTTGTTTTGGAAATTGAATTCTGCCCCCTGACATCCTTTCATAGAAAGGGAGAAATTAATTGATGTATTTATTGGATCCGTCGGGACTGACGGGGCTCGAACCCGCAGCTTCCGCCTTGACAGGGCGGTGCTCTGACCAATTGAACTACAATCCCAGGGAAATAAGGGATCTAGCAGAAAATTTGATTCTTTTTTTATCTTCGTATTTCGTATGGGGTATTTCGGAAGGACAAGGGGGTTATACCATCTCATGGTAGATTGGCGAATTATTGGGCCGAGCTGGATTTGAACCAGCGTAGACATATTGCCAACGAATTTACAGTCCGTCCCCATTAACCGCTCGGGCATCGACCCAGGAAGAATCCACTTTAGGCTTATTGGTAATCCATGATCAACTTCCTTTCGTAGTACCCTACCCCCAGGGGAATTCGAATCCCCGCTGCCTCCTTGAAAGAGAGATGTCCTAAACCACTAGACGATGGGGGCCGACTTGCCCAACCGCCCTCATACTATGATCATAG